AGAGCACCGCCCTGTCAAGGCGGAAGCTGCGGGTTCGAGCCCCGTCAGTCCCGACCTAGGATCCGATGAATCGATCAATTCATCTCTGTAGGGGGGGCTTAGGATCTAATTCCCAGCAGGAGGATCCTTCTTTCGTTTCGCATTTATCATCGGACAAATCAAGGAATAAAAATTACAATAACTAGTACCGATTGATGGAGGAGAGACATATGTAGGTTGGTACAATCGGGGATATCACCATATTAAGCATATTAAGTAAGGATTCAAAGAGAGACCGTACAGGTCTGGCTTTTTTCGATTGTTCCTGGCCCATCGAATAGAGTAGCAATTTCTTTCCCATAACATTTTATTCAATTATTTACTATTTTGTAACTATCTTAATCCTTAATTTTGAAATAAGGATCTGAGCGATGAGCGATCTTGTGATAAAAAGTCCCGCTTAGTCCGTCACCTCGTCCTCACTTACCACCAACTCTCCGCAAGATTGCCCGCCTCTTTTCCGCAAAGACGAAAGAGAAAGAAGAAAGAGGGATCGGCCTTTCGGCTGTGAGGCTTAACAGACAAAGAAAGCGGTGGATACTTCAACTAGTTGGGTAGAAGGTGACGACCCTAATGAATCGACTACGAAGGTGGCTGTTAGCTACATCAGCGCTCAAATTCCTGAATCCTTATAGCCCTGGCTTCGATGATCAACCCCTGTCACATTTAGGTTTTTTTTTATCTTCGGCCATTCCATTCCGGTTAAGCCTTATCAGTGCGCCTGGGAGCTGTGTTCTTCCTGCCACTACTGAGATTGAATGACCTTTTTGTTTTGTTTGAGAGGATAGCTAGCCAAGCTGTCTATCACTGACTGAAATCCCGAGCTTTGAAAGAATTTATATCATGATTGACTACTATATGTATGAAAATGTATGAAAGTGCTCGACCTATAAACTTGACCTACCTACCGTAGATAGATGCGATGATTTATGGCCCTCGAGAATGCTGTCGCTAACCTGTTAGGGGGCCCAGGGAGTACCATGAGTTGATGTGTAGAGATAGGACCGAGCTATTCTATCCTTCTCGGGGTTAGTTGCGAAGCTAGTTACCGAGTTTTTATAAATATAAGAAAAGCAGATTAGTGTAGAACTGCCCAATCCATCAGATGTAAGCACCTACCTGTGCTTCTCAGCCCAGAGAACTCACTTATAGAAGAGCTTAGCTACAAATCTGACTTGAATAAGAAGGGCTCCAACTCTTCTAGCATTTCTTTTCCCGTCCAATACCATATAAAGAAGAATTAAAAAAGGAATGGATCCCCGTTTTTACTTCCCTGAGGTGAGAGCTTTCTTTACCGAGAACTAGGCTTTTGCTTCATCAGATGCTTATACCTTATGTCACTTTATTTTATTCCTTGCCTTGGGGGATACACCTTCTTTACGAAAAATATTCTTCTTTTTTTTATTTTTTAGAGTCTAAGACGGATTTTTTTTAGATGTGTGGTACCCATTGTTCTGATTTAGCACCATCAGCTGTCTCCTCTACAGCACTGGATAAAGGGACATCCGATTGATTTTTCGTCTCAAAAACAAATCCAACGAAAACATCCGACGGGGCGCCTACCGGCGACTCTTGTTTTTCTTTCTTCTAGTTGTAGTGCTAGATTCGTTTCCTATTTACGTTACGGATCGAATTCGTATTCCTTTTTCTCTTTCTGATAAGAACCCCCTATCTATGGGTCTTTTTTGGCTATCCTTTTATCTCGGCCTCCAGTCTGACTATGATAGATAAGGGGGAATAAAATAATGGAACAGAGGTTGTACCTCTCTTCAACCAACCACTCCTGTCCTGGAGCAAGCTTAGCCAGCCATCCCATCCTTGTGGCAGGAGCCCTACAGGTCACTTGAAAGCTGACTACTGGCAGTGTCATTTCATATAACGAAGGCTTTCCATCCATGAAAAAAAATAACGATTGGGGACTTCTTAAGTGGTACTTTCCCTCTCCGGAACCATTTTGACCATTTCCTCTCAGACCATGACCGGAGTGCTGATTGCTATTGGCTTCGGCTGGATGTGTTCATCGCCACTGGCATCATGTGGTTTACGTCACTAGATCCTTCTCTTTCTTTTACTTTTGAGTACTTGAACTGGATTTATTAAAAAGCGCATAAGATGAGTTGACTAGCCTGAAGCCAAGGAAATATAAATTGGTTACGAAAGCGTTCCCCGCAAGAAAGTGGCTTCGTGAGTTCGAATACCAAGCCTCTTTCATCATTCCCCTTAAGAAATCCTTCCGGGAGAAATGATGGCCCCGACATAGAATGGAATTGATGAGGTTTACCCAGATCTTTATCTTCTATCCATGAAGAGCTCGTGACTCTGCGCCCGCATGAGTGAAGGGAAATGCTAGTTTCTTTATTTCCAGGTTCACCCGTGAAGGTAGAAAGATTCTCGTTGCTTTCCCCTTTCCTAATAGGTCAGGACCGCCCCTTTCTGAAGACTTGCAAGTGAGGCGGAATGGGATTCATGCAGAGAGGTGCGAGTGGAATACTTGTAACGAGCCGGAGAGGGGCACTGACTTTCGGAATGCGCTGGGGAGAAATCCCAAAGCAAATGCAAAGAAGAAGCTCTTAGATGTTTATCCAGTCTGGACATCAAATCCTTCCGGTCAGCAAAAGAAAAGGAAAAGGTTTAGCGTACGTAGCCCAGAATCCACTCTTCTTGATTGAATCCCCTGAGAAGCTGTTGTACCAATTGCTACAGTCTTAAGGCCATTAGTTGGAGTGCTAAGTGCTGCTTTGCCTATCTATTCTATTCTGCTACTTTTTTCTTACATCCAGTGCTACATCTAGAGGTCCAGTCCCCTGGGTCATTTGATATCTCTAGTCTGAGTTCCGTTCAACAGGCCAGTTCTGTTAGATCGCTTACAGTCCCCGTAGTGTCCAGTAGCTGTCTCTTTTTCTTACCGGCAAGCGAGCTTGAAAAAAAAAAGTTAAGATATCTCCATCCGGTGGGAGTTGCTATCCATATAGTTCAACGGCAGTTCTACTTGCAGCCATTGAGAGTTCTCTTGCATCCGCTTTCCATCCAGCAGAGTAAGGGGCAAAAGGATCTGACGCAGGAGCTAAGAGGATCGACAGAAAGCTAGGGTTTTTCGTGCTTATCCCTTCTTATCCGGAACTAAGGAGTTAACGATATATCGCTTAAGGAGATATCTAGCCAAGCGATTCACCTGATCCAGACACGCCAATAGGCGGCTTTGAAGATAGTAAGTAAGAGTAGTTAACATTTCCCTTCGGTAAGCATTCCTTTGGGTTAATTCCTATCCTTAATAGCCTATCCCACATTGAATAGAATCGACAACACATACTGTGCCCGTAAAAGAATCTTTCCTGCTTTGGACCGACACTTTTTTCTGAACTAAGTCTTACTCCTACTCAGTCACCTGTCATTTAAAATAAGGGGATTCCTTTTAAGAGCATCTTCTGTGCATTTGGTTTGGCATTTGTCCTGAGAACAGCCTCCTTCTCCGTCTTTCGTAGTAAGGGCATCGGAGTTCATGCTTTCCCGGCTTTCCAGTCTCTTTGCTAGCCTTTTAATCGCATCAGCCCCAGGAGGGCGCAATGTCTATGTCCGGAAGTGGTCCATCCCGCATTCTTAGTTAGCACATTCCCGAATGGCTTTTTAGGATAAATTGTCCTATTACCTTACCTGCTGCCCGGGTTCAATTCCCGTCGTTCGCCCGATAGCAATCGTATGTCCAATCATTGTGGGTATAATGGTAGATGCTCGGGACCAAGCCCTAAATTTGAGACTTTGGAAAACTTCTATTCTAATAGTAAACTTAAACTATCAATTATATTAGGTAGAGGAGCAATTTCATCGAAATCACAGGCATAACTCATTCCTTCATGGAAAACAAGTTTATTTCATATACCTCTGCTTGAAGAGAAGTAGAGCGGCTCAGGAACATCTTGGTAGAAGTACCGATATGGAGCAATTGTTGCCGGTCTAGACAATTTTGACGGCTGCCATGCTGAGATAGTACAGCTAGGCAACTAATAGGTAATCCATACCAGTGTGTCTGATGTATGTGAGAAGGATCTTGACAAAATTTCCAGTAAGTATGTGGAGTCCAGATGAGATCTGGCTGATCCCGTGTCAAAAGGCCTTGGCAAGGAAAAAACCAGAGCATAGTTAGTTGTCTTGTACTTTACGGTAACCCAACCTGTTCTCCTAGGAAAAATTATAAATATAAGCACATGAATTAATTTTCATTCTTCCATACCTATGGTCTATGTGCTTATTCCTGCATTTAAGTTCTATTAATGAATCCCGGAGGAGGAGAAAGAAACCTGATAGATTCACCGATCTGAGTGTGGTATTTCAATTCCTATAGGATTTGGACTTTAATCCTTAGAGCACTCAGGGGATCCTAGGCACATGGCCGTAAGGTGCCGAGCTTATCTGTAAATACTTTAGTGGGTGTGTGTGTCATTTCTGCTTTGTCAACATGCTTCTTAGAAAAAGACCTTGTTCACCTAGTCTTAGGAAGCTCCATTCTTTAGAGGTAAATATGATGATGTCTTTAGAGGTAAATATGATGATGTTGAAATAGCAGATTATATAAGCATTACTTCAGCCTGGCAAAACTGGCTTGTTTGTGTAATAGCTTTTCCTGCCCTACGACTAGTAGGTAACTCACTACCTTTATGGAGTAAGAATCATTCCTGCTTCCAGACTTAACCTTCGCCTGCACAGAAATTATAGGAACTTAACTGAGACCTGGTTAAGGGAAGAAGGTTTATCATCCTGTTGTTGCCATATCTGTTGCCGCTGTTCTCTTTGCAATTTTATTTTATGTGGGAATAACTGAAATAACCGTTGTTCAAATAGCCGTAAGCGGTGGTGGTGAAGTCAGTTAATCAGACTCGGTTGTGCTAGAATCTGCTGTGGGACTTGAGCTTGTGGCATATCGATAATATGAGTATGCATCGAGAAATATAACTTTCGATTTCATGTCCAGATGAAATGCAATTTCCAACTAATGGCACTACTTCCTCAATAGGAAATTTACTTCTAAGCTGGCTAAGGAAGGTAAGATAATCCTGTTCTTGCAATAACAGGTCTTTCTGGTGAGTGAATAAGAGCTCTTCGTAACCGCAGCTAAAGGCTTAGCCTAGCCCTAAAGCAAGCAAATGACATATAGAAATAGTAGGCATCGCATGCCCTTGCCTTTTTGCTTTTCTTACCTTCTTTTCTTCCTTTAAAGCAACTGACATCCATGTAGAAGAAGGTTCACAGGTGGACAAAGAGGGCTGTCCCTTGGTTGGCGGCTTGGCTTCGCTATCGCTCATGACTTGGTATAGAGTCCGTGTAGTCGGTGAGTACGAGTACAGCCTATGAAACAGGCTTTGAGTTCCATTACATTGCAAAAAATCATTCCCGCCACTCTCCGACTCAAAGTTCTTATCCAGCGAAGGTTCTCTTAATCAATTCTCTTTGAGGATTTGCCACCATCCATGAAGTAGCTGGTTCGATAGGACCAGGGTAACTCGAAGCGTAAGCTAATAGGAGAGGAAGATCCGCCAAGCGAGGAATTAGCCATATAAGACCTTTTTGTGTGGGCTGATGCTCCTCTGAACTCGACTCTCACACTGACTTGAGTAGATGGGAAGAAGATAGCTATTCCCCCTTCCTTTGTTTGTTCATGTCTTTCCAGCCGAGCGAGAGAATGGGTTGGTCTTCCTATAGATACTATAGGATAGGACTTTATATACTATACTATAGCCATGCGACGAGTGGTCCATTCCAGGCAAGAGAGTGCAGGTTAGTTCACTTTAGGAAACATACGAAAGAGCATCACCCGTCCTTTCTCACAAAGCAACATGCCCTGTTTCTCCAGAACCAGAGGGCCTTTTCATCCGCAGAATCCGAATCATTTGTCGAATCTCAAGATAGAGATGAAGCTAAGCCGCTAACTCAACCGAAAAGAGGTAGTTGAATCTCGATCGAACAAGGCTCGAAGGAAGCTATTAGATACGAATAAGTGTTGGAACACGGGGCATAAAGCAAAGGTGTAAGAAGCCTCTTTCCTCCGCTCTACTAATAAGTAGTATTGGCGGGTGTACCAGATCGATCAGAGAAGTGCCAGTGGCAGAGTCTTGAGGCACAGATCCAATGTCAAGTTCAATAACTCCACCAGTCTGGCAGACGGAATTATCGAATGCTCCGACAGTCATCGTCTTTCTCTTCATATCTCCATGCCCCAGCCACAAGGCCTTTACACAGCTCAACGTGCAAACATCTCAATGGACTTACTTCATCTCGGCATTGCCTAAGGTGGGAGAGTTGGGTTCCATCATAGTAGTGGTTGCCCGATTCTCTAAATATGCTACATTCATCGCGGCGCAGATTGTACGGCAGAAGAGACAGCGAGACTATTTGTTCTTATCTATAAGGAGCAGGGGTATACTTATTTGCCAGGTGGCTTCATGCTTTCGTAAGGCAGGATTGTTAAACACCGCCTTGTACCTTAAATGTTGTGTGCCTACAAAGGTATTACAGTGGCTCGTTTGAGCGTACGGCTGCAATCAATCCCCTTTCCCGTAAGCTTGACACGAACTGGTCTTCCGAGATGCATTCCTGCATTCCATATAATAATTTTATCCGTAAGGGGCTGATAGGTTAGTGAAATTATTCCTATCTGTTTTCTCTCTTAGTAAGCTAATAATGTTTTATAAGAGACAGAACTATCAATATACATAAATAGTTTTCTCCTCCGTCTTCTATGCCTACAGAACTTTCAGGTTGCATTTGTGTACCTTGTACTAGCGGGTTAATATTCATTTAGTGATTACCCCTATTTATTTAAATAGTAAGAAGGGAAAGGAGCAATAACAATCTTTAATGCCTTGAGTTAGTTTGTCTTATCACTCGGTATTCAGCGATCTAACAGATCAACAAATTCACTAGCAGCCTGTGGTGGCTGTTCCCTACTTTTAATATTTGATTAGTGCACCCTAGAATGAGCAGGGTTAGGAGTCGAACCTCTTTCCTATATCTGGACACACTTCGATCTATAACTTCATATCATGTATAATGTACAGGTGCACCAGCAAAGGATAACGCCTGCATCGGTGCTATTTATCAGATTTTTGTTGAAATAACCAGGCAGCAACAAAGTAAGTTTGAAGTAAAATGGACCCCCCGGTTAGATCGCTTTACCTATCATTTATTAGAAGAGGGAACTTTTATCACCGAAGGAGGGTCAATCTTTCACTATTCAGGAGTAAGGTAAATCAAATGCTATCTAAGCTAGACGCCCTGGAATTCCATTCTGTAGGGAAGGTGGACCTATTGAATAAGTCTCCAATCAATCGTATGCGGGTGAGCTAATTTCTTTCTTTTATCACTTTAGCCGATCTGACTCAATTCAATAGAAACTTCTACCCTGTGTGGGATTGTATAGGATGTGGTATTGTATTGGATCCGAACGCGTTCATCAGGCGCTCATCTCACCCTGAATCAACTGCTGGTGGAAGATTTGCGAGATAGGGATGAGGTATTGGAGCAGGTAGGGCTTCCTTTCCTAACAGGTCTCTGTCTTCGAGATGTGACTGTCAAGAAAGCTGCTAGTTCTTTTATACAAGCAGCTTTCCTAGTCTCATGGGGTTAGAAAGCCCGTTTCAGTACCCATTCGAGTGCACCAGAGCTAGGATAGGTCAATGATGCCTTGGAAGATGCTTTTCTTACGGATTACCCACGGCAAGGAATCAATGACTGGACAAATTAGTCAGTGTAGGTCAATTGGTAGGCTAACAACTATATACATAGTCTATCGTTCCCTCTGAGTGAGACGAAGTGCTTACCAGCCCGCCTTTCATTCCTGAATTCACTCTGAAACTAAAGAAAGGGACTGACTCGTTGTTCCTGTCAATCCTACTTAACTAGCCAGGCCTTATCTTATGGCCTACCGTTTACTCCTGTTTACTACCAATTGCTACTGCCTTATACCAATTGCTACTGCATTTCCTCTCTTATGGCCTACCGTGCAACGACCTGGGACGAACTCAACCCTTACCAGCCTGCCAGGGTTGAGAATCTTACTAACCCCTTAGCCCTCCCAGATCAGCATCAGCGAGTGGCTATCGCTCCTCTTTTGGCTTAAGAAAGATGGGTCAGCAGGTGGGATATAATGATAAAGAGTTCCGTTTTAGATCGATCCTTATTCAAAAGAAATCGATTAGATAAGGAAGCTCTCCTGTCTTTCTTGTTCGAGAAAAGCTATACTATTCTATGTGACGAGCAGCATAGCATACAGGAAAAGATAAAGATAAAGTGACTCTATCAAGGGTTAGCTAGTAGCTTATTCGTCATAAGGGTTTATAGGGTTCTAACTTTCTGACGGGCTAAAGTAAACTTCACTATTCTATCCCGTGGGAGCTCTATCTATAACCAGCACGCTGACTTTCTCATCTCATCTCAACTTACTTACTATAATAAATAGGAAAAAGGGGGAAATAAAGTCATACACCAGCTCCAGGCTTTAAAGAAGAAAGACCAGCCCCTCTTATAGGCAGGTCTTTCTTTAGAACAGATTCATTGCAGAACATAAAACCTAATTTAGAATCAGAATCGCGCTTGGAGCCTATCGCTAGAACGAACAACACACCTGCGACCAGACTTGCTAAGCTAGTAGGGCTTGTGGGCAAAGCAAGAGATCTTATTTTCTCCTTAAGGATAGGGAAGTCTACCTCACCCTCGGGGGGAGATATCGGAATAAAGTACCCTGCCGCTGGATTCCTTGATGGATCTTGTCTTATGAATAGATAGGAAGAGAATCTGATCAATAACGGCAATCTTGTCCGAAAGAATCACAAAGTCCCGTAACCCGCCTAAGCGTGTGAGTCATAGACTTTGTACACCTTCGCTCGTCACTTCACTTACTGAACTTACCGAAACTCGCTACCGTAAGATCACAGAAAGACGTATTCACCTTAAAGTCTAGGCCTACCTTCTATCTATAGGCTCAAGGGACGGTATGAGTTCTCTGCGATTAGACTCTGAACTCTTATGGCCTGAACAAGCAAGTGAGATACTCAAGATGAGTGGCCGATCCCAATTTATGGGGAAGATCCAGATTCCCAATTAGCTGATCTAAAGCACGGGGTTGATTGATTTGAAAGTGAAAGCTCGGTAGCGGGACTGACCAGAACCAAGCAAGGGGGCTGGCTATTGAATCAGCTGCTAAGGGAAATCAGCAGTTCTTGGAATAAGAGCTATGGGATAGAATTCCATTCAAGAGTAGGTATTGAGGCTTTGGCGACGAAGAAAACTGAGAACTTATTAGAAAACTTATTAGAATAGGCCTTAAGCTAACTTAGATAAAGAGTCCACACTTCGGGCATCCGGTACAGCAGAATGGTAAACTGCTGCAAAGCACACAAAACCAAGCGCCGCACTAAAGCTGCAAAGTCAACTGCACACGTAACCTGCCGACCTACCACTTAGACCTACTAGTAGTGTAGTCCGGAAGAGAGCATCACTCCTAGTCGGGAGTGGGTTGATGGCCCTTATGTAGCAATGGGTTCGGAGCAGTAAGCAGGACAGCTTTCTTATCCCTCCTGTAACTCTTGTTTTGATGCTTAAAGGCCTCATCACGTAATACACTAAGCCGAGTCTCAAGTTCCAGCTGTCAAAGAGTTCCACATCTCTGGAGTGAAAAGCTTCCCTAAAGGATAAGCAACTAGTTAGTTCAATCAGGACTGCCCTGCTGTAACCTAGGGATCACCTGGTGAATGGTCTCAGGCAAGCATGTTGAAGTGCTCGTGTATTCCACTCTGGGAGGAATGCGTATTACGCTTTGAAGAATCCATGCCCTTCATAGCAAGGATGAATCTGCCGGCGTTTAACCCATCCCACAGTGAGGGATTCATAGATGGACTGATGCCAACTAACTATTCTTCTTTTATAATCCCCAGAGAATGCAAGCACCTATCGAATAGGGAAGATAAAAGGGAGGGAACGGAGTTGGGAGAGTTTAGATCCGTATGAGGTTAAATAACTTGTGATAGAAAGAGTAGTGAAAGATAAAGCTGGAAGAGTAAGCGCTCCTCTTGGAATTGAGGTTGTTCTCGAATCAGCTCTTAGGACAACTAGGCTTCTTTGCGCTATTGAATCAATAGTTAACCCATGCTGAAAAGTAAGGAAGGCTACTTGAGAATAAGCTTGTTTGAAGGAATCTTTCGCTGTATGGCCTCTTAAGCTTCTGCGAATCTATTTCCCGATAAGTTTTGACAAGAGGAGGGAGGAGGAGGAGGAACCGCGAACAGCTCTTTGCCTTTCTGCTTCAAAGAAAGAGGTGGGGAGAACAATCAGTTGGAGCACCCATAAAGCTTGGGAAATGCCTTTTCCTTGCCGCCTACCTATCCGCTACTCTCATTGATTCTCTCATAAGGTGATCAGACAGGCAAGTCTAGCTCACAAGCAGCTGTGGAACGTCTTCCCCGATCTCTGCTGGTGTGTAATGCCAGTCAAGGTAGAGAACAATCTATCGAGATGGCGTACCATAATCATTCAGTAGTGGACTAGCATAGGTGCTACTAAGGCTGGCTTGCCCGCTTCGTCCGATTAAGCCGGCACCAAGCCCTTTGAAAGTGAGACAATAACATCAGGTTACACAGGGTAAATTCCAACTATTCTCTTCAATCGATGGATCAAAAACAAGGTTCTCAAGCCCCGGAAAAGACCGCTAACACGCTCGATTCCTAACCGCGGAATCGTGGCTTTTGTGTCCCGGGGATGGAAGAAAACTATTATTAATCTAGTCAGAAGATGTCCTTTTCGTGGATCTACTTCATGCATGAATGGGAGGACGAAACCAAGGGAACGAGTAGAGTATACGGAGCGAGCCAAAAGGTGGCTGGGCTCAGAAGAAGCAGATTCGAAGAAAGATCACTCAAATAGGTCTTTCACCGTTCCTTTAGTATGACCATTTTGAACCGCTTTCAAAAAGGGGCCACACACAGCATAGGGAGCAGAGCTACTGGCTGGTGTTACAAAGAGAGATTGATGGTCGAGCTAGCTCTATTCCTTTCCTTATGGCCTTATGGTATGGTTCATTCCTGTGTTCTTTCAACCTCGGCTCGGTTTGGTCCGTATGGCTTATTGAGGAGCTTTGGGGTGAAAAGTTTCCTTGACTCCGAAGGTTCAGTCGATGGGTTGGTGTCCTCTTTCTTTGGGCTCAATGGAACCCCGTCCCTATGAAATCATCCTATTGTTCATGCTTCAGCAGCCGGAAGTCTAGTCTTTCTCCATATTTGGTCATTCGGAGCGAGCCGAGAAGGCATGAGTAGCTTCCTCTAAAGAAGACTTGATGGTTTGATTCGGTTAACTATATGTAACTATAGAATTTATCCATTCCATCCCTTAGTGCGCTGCCCTTCCTCTCGGCTATCTCTCTTATCATTCGCATAGTGTCCATTTCGGGTAGAAGGACTGTAGGTGTATTGTGCTCCCAGGTAAGGAAACTTGACTAGACTGAGATTTTCGAAAGCCACTCTAATTGGCTCGGCAGCACCGACAGCATAGCACTAACCTATCCCCAACTCCGGTAAAGGAATCGGATAGCAAGATGCAGTTTCTGTGATCATTCTATGAATCTCAATCTCGATAGAGAAATCTCGATAAGAAAGAGCTTTCTCCTGGGAATAATAAGAAGTTTTATCTTTTTCTTCGAGGTAACTAAATCGTATGAGAGAGAAAGAATAAGAAGCAAGGGATGAAGGGGAAGAGATCTTTCACTATTAGCTGGACCCTTATCCTAAGTATGAGTTGAGAGGATCACAGGGATCAAAACCTATACTCTTCTGCCTCTCCGTCCTGATTCCAAGCTTTTAAGCCTTCTCTCGTCTGTCCTATTAGAGGGACTTTTCTGCTATGATATTCCCAGTAGTTCAAGAGTTTTAGCCCTTTCATTCCTACTTGGGTTACGCCCTGTCTATCTAATTGTAAGGTTATACCTTAGAAAGGTTGCTATAGGGTCTAAGTAGTGGTATTCAGTTCTAGAGTCCAGGCTAAAGGACGGACCCCTAGTCTATAGCTAGTTACCTTTCAACAACACCTGAAATTCCACATCCACCGGTAAATCCGCATCTAGCTAGATTCAAGTTATCTCAATAGTGCATATTAATTGAATCAGTTGACTTCCTTACTATTCTATTCTTCGTATCGAGAAAGATAACTCTTATAGTCTTCTTATGCTCTGGTGCAAGCTTCGCTATTTAATGAATTCCTGTTGATTGATTTCACAACTTTCAAAGGATCTGGGTGAGCCTCATATGTCATTGGCATTGAGATTTACATGGATATCTTCGGATTCGGATCCCTTTCGATTCTGAGTGGGCGTGCGACTAAGTTCCAAGGAGAAGATCCTGTCTAAGGTACGAACTGAGACATCAGTACGAGACGGCGGACATCGACGGCTGTAAATCGGTTAGCTTCCGAACAGCAGTGAAGGGCCCAGCAGCTAAAGCAGTTGATCCAAGCTTCTTATATCTCTGGCTATCTTAACCCTATTCAAAACATATCTTTCATTCATAAAGAGCAGTACAGTACGAAGGTTTCTTTAGAGTAAGGATAACATGCATATTGCACTAAAAATGACATAAGGACTATTAATGATTCTTGATACTCTCTTCCCTTAGAATGGGCGGCTGTTTTGTATGTAAGAATACTCTTAAGACGGGTTGTGCATATGCTCTCTCTACAGCCACTCTTAAGCCATAAGGAAAGGAAGAAGCTGATTATTGGTCAACTATCCACTGGGAGTGCCCTATAAGTCAGTAGGAGTTCTAAGCGAATCTCATAGAGCTATTGGGAGTTCTCTGCCATCTTATATATTAATTATTCCCAGCGAGTCCAGTTGAAGTAGCGGTAGAAGTAGTTGTCCCAATTGTGGGAGTATCCGTACGAGAGAGGGCTTTAGCGAATTGTTAAATACATTCTTTTCTCTAAGAAGATACAGCGTGCTCGTGTTATGAGAGATTTATTATCCAGCTGGCAACAGCCTACGATGGATAAAATTTCTATTTGCCGGCCTTTCTATGAGCAACTTGTCCTCTAGTCACACGTGCAACCACAGCCTCTTGTCTCATCATGAGCTCGCACCAAGTGAAAACACAGGGATTTAGGGTAGTCTAGTCCTCTGGTTCTTTCTAGGCATCTCTCCAATGCCAGCTTTGTTTATAGATCGAAGAGTTGCTCTCCATGCAGGCTGCTCTATTCGCCTATTGTGTCGGCTGTAGGGGGTTCTTTTAACCTTTCCCTCACGGTACTACTTCACTATCGGTCACCCAGGAGTATTTAGCCTTGCAAGGTGGTCCTTGCGGATTCACACGGGATTCCACGTGCCCCATGCTACTCGGGTCAGAGCATACGGCGGTCCTGTGATGCTTTCGGCTACTGGACTTTCACCATCTAGGGTGCAACATTCGATTGCTTCGCCTAGCTGCCAGCACCGCCACTTGTATAGCTCCCCCACAACCCCGTTTTTACGGTTTAGGCTGCTCCCATTTCGCTCGCCGCTACTATGGGAATCGCTTTTTCTTTCTTTTCCTCTGGCTACTAAGATGTTTCAGTTCGCCAGGTTGTCTCTTGCCTGCTCGTGGCAGCAGTTCGAAAGGTTGACCTATTCGGGAATCCTCGGATCTATGCTTATTTTCAACTCCCCGAAGCATTTCGTCGCTTACTACGCCCTTCTTCGTCTCTGGGTGCCTAGGTATCCACCATAAGCCTTTCCTCGTTTGAACCTCGCCCTTAACTTGAAGTCTATGCCATCCTAAGGTGCTGCTAGATGGAAGGATCTTGTCAACGTCCATAAATGATAAATCATAGCATAGCTTAAACCAAACTACCGAATCGGAAAAATGGAGTGCTATGAATGCTATTATATAGTTTTATATCATCAAAATTCACGAGTTGGAGATAAGCGGACTCGAACCGCTGACATCCGCCACAGGGTAAATTACCGCCTACCAGGCCCCAACTGATTCTACCGTAGAGGCGATAGACAATAACCCTCCGAACACAGCTTACAACTTTCATCGTACTGTGCTCTCCAAAGAGCAACTCTTCTCAAAATATCAAAAGGTGCTGAGTTGGAATCCCATTCAAACTAAGGATTCTTGTGGTTCCGAAGGATCCAGCTACAGGAGAACCGGGAACGAAGAGCTTCTCCCCCCTTTTTCAGCTGCTAAGATAGTGGCAGTTTTTCTATTTGCTTTGATTCAAGAGTGGTACTTCCTTCCCCAAGGACAAGACAAGACGGCTAGGAAACGCTCTTCTTCATATTATTATGCCTGGGATGTCTTTCCCTTTTTGGTTGGTAGGTTAGGAGCTGTTCAAAAACCCTATCTTCTCAATAGGGTCTCCTCTAAGATCAAGAGTGGCTCGTTAAGACTTCGTGCCTCAGACCTTCCTCGTAAATTAAGTCTAACAGAAAGACCTGCTTCGAGTGCCCTTTCATTGCTATTTGCTTTCTCTGTTCGAAGCTCAGCTGGAACGACGGCTGGAAGATTTATTTCCTAGTGGGATGATTTAGTCAGGGCAAAGGATGAATAAGAGGTATATTAAGGTTCGGTATTTTACTCCGGGGACTACGTGATCTATTGTCTCTATTGGGTACTTTTTCTTTCGTCCCTGACACCCTTTCTTCTCCTCCCTCACCCTGACTTCCCCCTCTCTCTCTTTCTTGTTGACAGTGACATCAGAGTTGGTGACAGGGGAAAGCATGTAACGGAAAAGTTAAATGGTAGCTACTTCTTCCCTTTCCGGTCGGTCTGGTGTGGTGTCATTGACTTCATTTCTCTTCACATCCCTCCGAATCTCTGTTTTGGCTACAGACTGTTCGCGCTAAGACAGCGATGATGCCCGGGCTAGTGTAACTGATCTCGCTACTAAATCAATATCGTCAGTTATATGGTTGCTTCATCCAATAGAGGTTAAGGTTCATAGTCCTTTAGCTCTTATTACAGTGGTTGACAGTGGCTTATGAAAGTGGTACCCCTTTCTTTACTTTAAACAGTGGTTTACACAGGTTGAATGATACAAGCAGGAAGCAAACAACAGGAAGAACCAGAGCGGGTGTAGATGCTCGTGAAGGAACGGGAGCTGAAGCAACAGGAATTGGTCAACGAGTAGGAAGACTTGGAAATTCTTTTGAAAAAGGTGGCTAACACTAATATGCCTATCCACTACTATGGTGGTCATCATCGCTATGGCATGCACTGTGGCATGTTCTATGGTGCCTAGCCTATGCTGCTGGCCAACTACAGATCGATAGTGAGATTCTGATGCTATGCAGTTACAGATGCTCGTAATAGAGATTATGATCTTCGTTATCGGGAGTAAGATCCATAATTAACTTCAAGTAGGGATCCTAGTGCTAGTTATCGGGGTTCTGTCTTTCGTGATCGTTAGGAAGAGCCGGATGCTAGTGATCTATATTTTTATGTTTGGGATCGAAAGATTCTGATGTTCGTAAGCGAGACCCAGATCCTCCAGTAGCACCAGCAACAGCAAATAAGCTACCACCTGATCTTGACCCTGACAGAACGGAATTCAAAGTTGAATAAAAGTAATGGTTGAAGAACCTCGTCTCACATCTCTTCCTGGCCAAGGTGGGAAAAGCACAACTCCGTCCAGTATCTTTCCCTGTTCCGATATAGCAAAATATCCAACCCAGTAGAAGTGTGGATGGACCGGCGTGGATAGGGGAATGTCCCACCATCATATAGTCCAATTCCTTTCCAGTGCCAGCATTCCAGTGTACGCATATCTAGGCGCAGTTCCAGTAGATGACCTTGTTGATCCGGGACCAGAGCCTGTTGACTAAGTAGCAGATAGACCCTCGGAGGGGACGCCCGCTGCAGAGTCAGCAGAGAGAGCAGGGGCAGGAACATAACAAGCTCCATAGCCGGTTGTTAACCTAATAGCATGATGGGCATAGACAGTACCATAGGTTGGTTTCAGATCGAGCTATTAAAGCACCTGACGGAACGGAACCGAAAATCTGGTAGAGGAAAGGGCAGGAGTCTATTTAGTAGACTTAGTTGCGTATGTTGAGTAAAGAACAGCCCCGTGAAGCTACGGGCTTTCCCTCTGTCTGGCGCGCATCCTTCCCTCCCCTCCTTTCTATCATTAGAAGCAAAGAAAGGCAGGAGCTGGTTTTTAGTCCCAAGTAACAGATTGAGTAGCTTTTATAACCAGCATCTAAGTAACTTCCAGATCTATAGTCACCATCAGTGTTAGATCCTCTAGGTGCTGGGGAAGCAAGCACCTAAATTGGTGCCTCTTCCTTTCCAGCTCCTCTAGTAAAGAAAGGATCACCTCCGCCCAATAGAGCCTAGCCCGAGAGAGGACTGACTTCTCCAGTGTGGATCGAAATGGTCTCGCGAAGCCGGTCCCCGGACAGCCAACCGAAGACTCTCAGAAAAAACAACCTTGACATGACCTCAGAATCTGAGATCAAGAGAGAACTAGTGATCAAGAATTACTCGATCCCTAACTGACAGATTCGATGACGAGAGTTTCAGATTCAGGAATCGATAAATTCGTGACTATAGATAAGAATTCGGATATGCTGAACATCTTAGTCTGAGTATGCCGGGTATGTCTTTGCCCAGTGGATTGGAGAATCAATAGAGCTCGTGGTTGATCTTCCAAATCCCGATCCGCTTCTTCCCCTTTTTCATTGTTTTAAACCGGACGCTAGCCCATTATATGAGAACCTGTCGATGGTTTAGCTGCGGAGATCCTTCACCTTTTCCATTGGTCTTTGCTCTAAGCTTGAACAAGGGCTTTCTCTCTGCTTGAGTGGCTTGAAGCTACAACAATCAAGGCTGGGCCTTTTATTGCTCTTCTCTTGTCCCCTCGGGCTTATTATATAAAATTAAGGCAAGCGGTGGAACTGGAAAACTATCAATGCTTTTCTCCCTGTCTTTCCACTCATATAATGAAAAAAGAATTAATCTCGGATACGTCTTATTCCGTGATCCATTTAATGAATCATTAGAGTGCGCGTTGCGTGAGGAGTTAAGGGCTATTCCAGTCGATTGATCCTCCGCTTCTGGCCGTCTCGCTCCCATCGCTTTGTTGGCTGACAGCCAGCCCCTATCGCTAATCAGAGAGAGGTAGCGAATCGAATGTTGTGGCGGCCTTGAGCTCTTCTTCTTTCCGCCCTCTTTGCCGCAGCTATTCCATCTGGTGGTATACTAGAGTCTGCCTAAAGGCTGCTCTTCTGCCTGACCCTTAAGTAAGGGCGGTGGAACTCTTATACTTCCTTTATCCGCTATCGCTATGTCACAAAGTTGGGTAAGCAGTAGAACTCGTTGCCCTTTCTTCCACGCTAGAAGTGAAAGCCCAGCCAAGTTCTTGGAGAATCTATAGTTTCTGGTGTTGGGCGAGATGGGGAGAAAACTCCACTCCTTCCTTGCCGTCAACCGACCTATAGTCGCTGAGATAGTATTGGTTCTATTCATCTGACCGTACTTCCATCCGGTGTTAAAGCTGCGGAGCTCGAGGGATGTCTTTAAAAAGGTCAAGTTTTTTTCTTTTTTTAGACGCGGTCGAAAGAATACCTGAGAGAAGGATGGGCACTTCTTATAGTAGGCGTAGGCCCGTCGCCCTAAAACTCATACCTGTGATTAAGAAGAATAATTTAATGAGTGTCCCCGCCCTTCTTCCCGTACAGAGTCTGTCAAACTCAGCTGTCTTAAACGACATTGGCGCGGTACTCTGATCTGATCTACTCATATCAGAGTACGCCACTCGTGGTCAGAGGAGAGCCTGGAGGAGAATGGGAGAAAGCTTTTAGTTCGCCTTCATTCCATAGCTACTTAGTACCTCGGATCCCTTCTCCTTTGAGAACTACCACTCAAGACTGTTGGATCACTCATCAATGTCATCAGCTGAAAATGATGGCTTTGGGGAAGCCGATGCTAACTTGGCTGACACTGACACCGAGAGGAAAAGGCTTCTTTATGGCATTCCCGGCCTACGAGGTTCTTAACTAAACTCTGGGATTTGATAGATAGCAATAAGTTCCGCCGTCACACTATCTGGTTCAGGAAGTTCTCTAGCTTGATTTGAGCTCATTGGCTCACCAAGAGTCATTCCTTTATCGATGGGCAATAAAATAAAAGACAACTGTGAGGCTGCAGAGGGGAAGAAAGGAGAAATTGAGAATAGAAGCTTTACGTCACCGGTTCGTTAGTAAACTGGGACACGTTTAGCATGGGTAAAGGTCGGTGAGAAAGTGATGATTTGAGGCGTGAATTCCACCAAGCACAACTCCGGCAGGGGAAGCTGTAGCTTATGGCTTTGGTGGTCGTGGTATAGCCTTTGATAGAATATTCTCTTCCCCTGGCTCAATAGGAATGGAATTCTCTCTCTCGCCGATGCTATTGAATCCGCAGCTGTTGGTGGTAGGGGATCGTTATCATTCAGCAGAAGTACTTCGAGGGATTGCTAAGAATGGAAGACAATTCTGTCCTTATTTAGCTTGAAAGTGGGCCATTGCGGTGATCATCTTTCCCTGTCCCTGCTAACCCACAACTAAAGCATCATGACTCTTTGATTCCACATCACACGCCCTAACTCCACGAAGGGATGGAATAGAGACTAATCTTACCAAGATATACTAGTATTCAATCCTGAAAGAGTTAAGGAAGTGCAGAAAGATAGACATTAGTCTTGGACTTCACCCCTGAGGAGAAAGATCCACCTCAGCTTGTCCTAGAGCTAGCCTCAGACTCTGAAGTTTATGTTAACCATACGGGTCTATCAACCGCCTCATTTGCAAGGCTAAGAAGAGCAATGATAGAAGAAAAGCTGTTATAGCAAGGATTGATTCTTTTAGGAGCTAGCTTAGCCGGACTTCCTAGAATAGCCGTATCTGTATAATAGAAGAATAGAGCGAGGGTTGCTTTCCGTAACGGGCTACTACGACTTTGCTTCCGCAGCACAAGGTCTTCGTCAGGTGTCGGAATCACATTTAGATTGTGGTCTATGAACTCAATACCAGATAAAGAAGCTGCGAACAACTGAAAGAATAGAGGGAAGGTTGCATTCACACTTCTCTCTTCGTCATTCTAAAGCAAGGAATGAAGTTTATCTTCCCTTAAGGAATTAACAAAGATAGATGCCATTATCTGTCATATCTATTTAAAAATAGGCCTGGTTCAACTCGACAGGATGGTGTTGGCCAAGAGTGACTAGCAACACGGAGTAGGGATGCCTTGAGGAATCGGTATCACCGGATGCCTAAATGCTTTAGTGATAACAGCCTTTATGATAACATTTATTTCAGCATTCGATTGAAACAAACTTTCTCTTTTATACCCTATCTTTTAGGGTAATTTTTTGAGTTTAGAATGCATTATAGTGTCAGACTCGTTATAAAATATCAGCGTAGATTTAACCGGGCTTCTTCTTTTTCTTAGCATTGTAGTTAGTAGGTTGCTTGGGATTATCAGCTTGATTGAGTTCGATTTTATCTTATTTCTTTTTCGATTTGTCTTGTCGAAAGATCGATCGTCTTTTTGGATCCTTGTTATATCGATCGTGCGAAGTTGGTATATCTCAATGCGGTGAAACTTCATCTGTGGTCTTCTAGTCGCTTTGTTAAAGGCCACCGCCCCTTTGTCGTAGTTCTCCAGTAACTTCGGCAGTGGTAGTGAGTCAACTCCTTCTTCTTCGTCTCATAAGGTCGGCCTCTTTCTTTCCTATGTCTCTTTTTAATAAGATCAGACCTCCCTAGTGGGAAGCCTTAATTGACTAACTGGGAAGGTCTCTCGAGGGCCTCTTCTTCCTGGCTCATAACCCCAGGGATTCTCGTATAGTGAAGTAGTCTTCGTCTCAGCTGTCTCGATATTTATTTCGTGTACTGAGGCTTCTCCTAATGCTTTTTTTGTAGACTAAGGGTCTTAGCAGTCATTTCCGTTATCGAATCTTAGCTCTCTGGATCCTCTAAACTGCCATCTTCTACTAAGAATAGTGGCCACCCCCTTTCCTAGCTGACCTCTGAAAAAGGAGTCAATTCGGCTCATCTGCAGAAGGTGGAGCATGCTTTCCTTAATCTCCAAAGCGTAAGGAATCGCTCAAGCGGGCTAGCCTGATGACAGCTAATTAAGAAGTCAGTCCGTATCGATGCCAGCAGGTTCTCGTCCTTTCACCCCGCACACAACTACCAGTCTGGAAGTCGCATTTCAATTAACGAATTGCAGCTTAACAGACTAAGCAGTCGCTACTCCCTGCTATGAGAACTAGGTTGATTCTGTCCAGGGACTTAGCCTTCGGGAATGAAAGTCAGTGCCCCTGGTTTATAAGGAGCTGCTTCCTAACCGCTTTCCAACATCATCTTTCTCGCTTTCCAAAGCAAAGGTAAACGACTAACTAAGCAAAGCACTAGGTACGGTCAGCCTTAGACAAGCCAATCATTCAGACCTTTTTCTATATTAACTATTTATTTAGTCCTATTGAGTAAGGGAAGGGGTCGGTAGGCTCTCTATCTCAATCCGAGGAACTGAACTAGAGCTCAGGAGGAAGCCAGCCGCTTAAGAGAACTTCACTCCTCTCCTTACAATCGAGATCTTCAAACCTCTCCTGGGGTAAGGGTAAATAAGAATAATATATTTATCCCTGTTATTGTGCTTGTATCGTTCTTGTATCAGTAGTCACAGCATTCCCCCCTTCCTGCCCGCTCCCTTTTAACACCATTGGAAAGGTCTCTGTAAGGCTCCAGCGTAGAGATAGCTTCCTTTCTTATTCTTAGCGAGGAATAGCCCCTATTCGCGCGGATAAGGAATATTCCCGCTCCCTCTGGCCTTTATATTCTAGTGAGTGTTCCGTGAGTGGGTTCTCGATTTAGGCGGGCTATCAATCGACTATGAAAAAAAAGATAAAGAAGAGGTCTTAGTCGACTATTAGGGAAGTTCAGAGTTCTTTGATTCATTCTAGCTCTTAGGGATGGAAGAAGATATAATAGAGAGAGGGCTTAGTACACGTGGGACTTATGCCTTTCTTTTCGGATCAATGAGACAAGGAGTTACTCAGAGCTGTAGGGCCTTTGCCAAAGGAATGGGACCCCTTCTAAGCGAGTCAATCCCAGTAGAGGAAGGGAATTTCTTTCCTTAGTAGTTTGCTTTCATCCGAATTAGTGGTTTCAGATGGATTCGTCTTTGATGTAAATAGCCCACTGGAAGTAAAGTATAGTGTGGTTCCACCTCGCAAGGAGAACAAGCGATAGATTGAAGATCAACAGGGCTTAATCAAGGAGGAAAGGAATAGGAAGCGAAAGCTGGTTGTATCCCTTGCTTGTTTTTAGTGAGCGAAGCGAACGTGTACTGTCGAGTAAAGGCTGCCGTTGTTGGCGCCGACCCCTCTAAGCCCTGGCACATCACAAGCCATCTTACTTAATATTTTAGAAATAGGAGGAAGGGGCAATGTCAATTGAATAAGCGTATCAAAGAGAATGAGGTCTAGCGCCCCAGAATACAATCGAGAAAAAGCAATATAACAAGGTGGGAATAATATATAACAAATGGGTAAGACAACCAAGGGCAATTCAACGGCTTTATGAGATAATCGGTATACTTTCTGCGTAGGCAGGCCCAGCAGTATCCAATCAATGTAGTTGGCGGAACAAAGGAAACAGGAATGAGAGAAGTATTAGAGGAAGATCTAAGTACCGAGAGGAAAAGGCTTCTTGATTCAAACTCATGGGAGTCTCTTCAATGGCGACACCCATTAATTTGCCTAACAATTCGGTAGCCAGGGCATGAGACTCAGCCAAAGAGTGACTAAGGCACCTATACTCCCCTTTTTAGGCAGGCTTGGGTCAGTTAGTGCGGTCGGCAAGCGGTAGGCAAAGAGGTCGAAAACAGGTCTGGCAGCTACGGGTTCCTCTTTTGTTTATGGGTGAATCTTCCATTCTCCGCGCCCGTTCTATCTGTCTTCTTATTGGTTGATATGTCTTTCCTTTCTTATTAGTGTAGTGTAGTGAGGGCGCACTCGTGGTAGAAGGCAGATGGATTTAGCTTCTTTCTAAGAGCCGGAGACCCAAGGCCGGCTAGTCTCTTTCTGGGCTGACCCTCCTGACTCATGATTGTCAAAGATCATGTCATGTCGAGTGCGAGCTGGGGTTGAAGGCCCAAGGCTGTTGGTTTTGGAATAGGATTAGACTTGTCTGTGACAGAAGATCTGTCCTTTCCAGCACGAGGAACCTTATAGCACTTGGAAAAAAGCGGCTCTGGATCTGGCATCAACAGCGGATCCTGTCTGATCAGAGCACCGGTTCCGGCATCGGGAGTTGATTCAATAAGAGTCATAGCGGAGTCGACTGCCTCTGTGTGGGAGGGCCCATTGACAGAGGATGCTGACGAATCAGGCATCGGTTCCAACAGGACACGCTCGTCGAAACTATTCCAGCTGCCAGTAGCCCGAGTCCTCCCCCGAGGTCGATGCGCCTGAACCCCTCTCCAAGAAGGAATGGAGGGTCTCCTCGAAGTGGGGGATTTTTCACTTTCTATCTAGACCTGTTTTTGCAACTAATTGAATGGATCACCCAGGGGAACCTCCCAACAACTCACTATCCCTCGGTTTCTACCTCTTACTTTTTTTTTACATCCTTTCTTACAGTCTTGGCGAAAGGAAAGGTCGGATAATGGGCTACATGTTGGAATGCCTCTAAGGAGGAACTACACTGGCATTTGATAATCGAAAAAGCCAACAAATTCAAATACAGGGCTTTTGATAGAGCCCTTTACAGGAGGAGATGCTCAGGGCGCGATAAAGCTCGTCACGAGACCGAGAAAGCTCATCAGTGGAAGAAATGTGTCACGTAGTCTCGATTTCTCAGTTAATAATTATTAATATCTCCCATAGATTGAGACTTATAGATTTCAAGTAAGGGAGGCCTGCCTTAAGATTGACAACAGGTCGGTCGATATCGGTACTGGTTCAGCCTGTGAGGGATTCATTCAGTAAGGGAGGGGGCTCTAAATCCGCCTAGGGGAGAGAAAAAAAGTAAGACCTTTGAGCACTCAAGATGAGAAGAATCCCGCTGTCCTGTCTCATTCCCATTCTCTTTGAAGCACAGATCTCATCTCTTTTCAATGCAAAATAAATAAGGGCATTTATCTCAAGTTAGAGAGGGCAAACACACACCTGTCTAACGTCAGTTTCGCTGTACTGGCATTTCGCTCTCATCGATGGAACTACTTCAACGAAAAGATTTTGTTGACTGAATGACTGGTCTAGGGTGAGAATAGCATGTGTTCTCTTCAAACTAGGTTTTCATGGGCGGGCTATTGAGAAGAATGAGGTTCTCATATCAGAATCCCTATTCAAACGAGGGGAGAAGGAACAGTTAACGAACAGTAGGTGTTCTCTTCAAAGCAAGCAAGACCGGCGAAGGGTTAAAGCGATTCTTTTGAAAAGAGTCTTCGTTGAAGTGAGCTCCTGTCTAATAGTAGACAGGCAGGTACGTGCTCCGATATAAGGGGGTCAGCTCGGCAAGTAAAGGATATAAGGAAAGAAGCTCATAAAGTCATGACATGCAACCGAGCAAATAGAACCTTCCCTCTCTGCAAGCAAAGAAAGAAGAAGGTGAGCGATTGTAAGGGAGAGGAATGGAAGTGAGAAGCGGCGGATGGGTCGGTCTAGTTCAAAGCCTAAGCTAAAATTGGTCTAGTTCAATAAGCGTACGATTGGTGAAGCTATGAATCGACAGATTTTGGAGTGAAATAGACGTTGGAGTGTGAATCGGTAGATTTCCAGTGCGGGAGTTCGAGGTTGTATTTCTTTGATTCTGGTTTCCGATCGAATCATGTGATTCTTTCAATCAGCATGCTCTTCTCCGATGTATTCTTTTAGGCGAAGAAGCGGTTTATCCGAGAGTGGGGTTACTTACCAGAGAGTTTGGCTTGGTCTTGCTTTCTTCTTTGTTGAGCAGTTATCTAATTCGTCCTCATTGCCAATCTTTACTCCTGCTTCAGACCTGTTTAAAGTCTCCGTAATGTCCGAGCGTTAGCAATCCTCTAATTGTGGTCTTAGAGCTCTCTAGAGCCCTTAAGATTAAATGGTTTTGCAATCATGCTCCTCTATCCATTCTCGACTTAATCCTCTCTAGCTTTGGTTCGTATTGGGAGTGTTCTCCTTTTGGCGGGGGCTTGCCTCCCATCCGGTACTTATGTGGTAGGTGGGTTATTGAAGGTGGATAGGTTTTTGTAAGAATCAGTTTAAGGATCAAGATCGGTAGAAAGATCAAGATCGGGAAGAGCTTCTCTTCGAAGGTGCCGCTGAGGAGCTCTGTTCGGGTACCCCCCCCTCCGGCTCGTAGTTGAGAAGAGCTTTAGTTTAGGAAAGGGCTAAAGGGGTGCGATCCCTCTCGTTGAGAGTCAAGGGTCTCCAGGAGTAGAAGGCACATCCTGGATCTATTAAGCCGGCAAGGGTTCAGCATTGGCTTTCACGACCGCAAAGGGGCCATCTCTCAGTCGGAGTAGATAGAAAGGATCTTCTGATCAATCCAGAGATAATTTCGATTCCATTAGTAATGAGGATTCGGAATATCACACATTGATCAATCAAAGAGAGATTCAACAACTAAAAGAGAGATCGATTCTTTGGGATCCTTCCGGGAACAAACAGAGATAGAATCAGACCGATTCCCGAAATGCCTTAAAGGATATTCCTTTATGTCCCACCTTTAGTAAGCATCTTGTTGCTTCTTTTTTGCCCGCGCTTAAGAGCGCTTGTAATGATTAACCTCTATCATCGACTTCCGACTCTGTAGGCTTGTAAGCCTCTGTCCCAACTTTCTTCTTCTAACTAAGAAAGCATAGGCAAATATCTTATTATAATAGAATTCCTTCAAAGATGCTTTTCTCCTCTAGCCACAGACATGCTTGACTACCACTACCTTCACTATCAAGCCAAGAAGGGGAATTAGTAACACAGGCTC